GAGGTTAGTATAAATTAGTTACGAAAGGATAACTCGGATGCTATAAAGGACGTTATTAAATACGAAAAATCAGTATCGATAACGGTAATAACTGAGTCTCCCAGAAAACCTAAAGGCAAATGCCTTATAGTTGCCCTAAAAACTGAAACATCTTAGTATTAGGAGAAAAAATCAAGCGAGACATTGTAAGTAGTGGCGAGCGAACACAAGTCATATTTTAACCCATAAAATTAATTCGTAGGATAAGACTTATCTTACAGTTAAGCCCAACCTGTGATTGGGCCCCAAAGGGGGTAACAGGCCCGTATATATAAAATACTCCTCTCCAACCTATGGGGTTAGTTGAGGCCCTTCGGGATAAATAGTATAACGATTAGAAGAAAGGTGTACCATACATCTAATATTAATTATTATAGCATACCTATAGCGAATAAGTACTGTAAAGGAAAGTTGAAAGAGAAATAAGTGAAATAGAACTTGAAATTCGTTAACTAACAAGCGGACGAATGTCGTCGTACCTTTTGTATAATGGGTTCGCAAGAAAAATATTTGGCAAACTTAAGTCAATAAATGCAGGTGTAGCGAAAGCAAGTATAAATTATGCGTTTAGTTAAATATTACCCGAAACCAAGGGATCTAATTATGAATAGTTTGAAACCTTCTTAATTGACGGGTGGAAGAACGAACCGGTGATTGTGGCAAAAATCTCGGATAATTTGTGATTAGGGGTGAAAAGCCAATCGTCCTTGGAATAGCTGGTTTTCTGCGAAAACTATAGAAGTAGTGTGCCATATTGTATTCTAACAAGGTAAAGCACTGAATAAACTTAGGGGGTTTATCCTTACTAAGTAAAATCAAACTATGAATGTGTTAGAAGAAATTTATGACAAACAGACAATTCGCGAGAAGGTGGATTGTCAAAAGGGACACAACCCAGATCAGAAGTTAAGGTCACAAATAATATCTAAGTGTAAAAGGGGCAGAATCTGGAACCCGAAGTAGGGTCGACTTAGATAATGAGAAAGTAGGCTTGGAACCAGCCATCTTAAATAGATTACGTAATAGTTCACTCAATAAGTTGGTTAGCCCCTAAAATTTTGATGGCTTAAGAAAAAGAAAGTCAATAAACCCAAACTCTGAAATTATAATTTGGTAGCAGAACGTTTTGTTATAGAGTAAGCGATAGCTAAAATCAAAAGTGATAATGCGAACATGAGTAAAATACAGTGTGATAATCGCTGCTCAATCGACCTAAGGTTTCCAATTAAAGGATTAACCGAATTGGATTATTCAGTCCCTAAAATTAATCGATGGGGGAACTCATTTAAGCGCTGCGGGCGTCAGGAAATAATATTAGATCACAATAAAGGATGACTGTACTATAAACTAACACAAGGGGGTCGAATTGATGGTTGAATTTATCTTAAGGAACTCGGCAAATTGTCTCTGTAAGTTCGCAAGAAAGAGAGTCAAAACTTAACAACTCATTAGGGGTTAAGTTAGATCGCAGAAAACAGGGGGTGTTGACTGTTTACCAAAAACATAGCTTCCAGCAAATTTTAATAAAAATTAAGTATTGGAAGTGAGGCCTGCCCAATGATTGTATCCTAACTTAAATAATAAACTGGGATAAAGTTATTTGATTAAGGACAATTCAATGGCCGCGGTAAAACTGACCGTGATAATGTAGCGCAATCCATAGCCAATTAATTGTTGGCAAGTATGAATGGCTTAACAAGCGCCCCGCTGTCTCAAGATAAAAACCTGTGAAATTGGAGCCGTAGTGAAGATACTACGTACAAATTGTTAGACGAGAAGACCCCATTGAGCTTTACTGGAAATTTATATAATTCTTTTTTTTATTAATGTGTAGATTATGTGGGAACTAAACAATAGTTTTGACTTTAATGAAAAACCACTTTTTAATAATTTAAGGTTCAAAAAAAAAGTAAAAGTGTAAAGCAGACAGTTTAGTTGGGGCGACTGCCTTCTAAATAGTAACGAAGGTGTACAAAGGTGAATAAAATAATAGATTTAGTTTAAAGCCTGACAGCGAGGATAATTTTCCGAGCTGACACGAAGATTTATTAGGGATGATTTTTCGTGGGTTATAATGACCCGTTAGTATTAAATGGGAAAGCTAACGATCAACGGATAAAAGTTACCATGGGGATAACAGCGTAATATCGTTCGAGAGTTCATATCGACAACGATGTTTGCNACCTCGATGTTGAATTGTGGTATCCTGGGGGTGCAGCCGCCCCCAAGGGTTGGACTGTTCGTCCATTAAAACCGCACATGATTTGAGTTCAGATCGGCGTGAGCCAGATCGGTTTCTATCTACAATTTGTAAAGGAAACATAGATATCTCTATTTTCTAGTACGAAAGGACCGAATAATTAGTTGTCCTCTGGTGCCCAATTTAAGGGGAAGTACGTTGGATAGCCACGACAGTAAAACTATATTGGTAAATTATATAAAACCTTTTAAGTTAATCACTGAAAGCATCTTAAGTGAGAAACTAAATATTATTTTATGTTTCCATTATATTGGATCGTTTAAGACTAAAACGTCGATAGGACCTAAGTAAGTTTGGCTAAGGGTTACTAAACTCTTATTACTAATCTAATTTAATAATTCTATTAAATTATAATTATTAATAATAAATAAGGACGAAGGTAAGATGAATTTAAAGCTTATCTTCCTTGGGATTATAGTTAAATTGGAATAACAATTGGTTGTCATCCGATAAATACGGGTTCAATTCCCGTTAATCCCGTAAATTTCTACGATAGCTTAAGGTAAAGCATTTGATTGTTAATCAAAAAAATATCAGTTCAATTCTGATTTGTAGAAATGGTGATCCGGAAGTTGAAATAAAATATATAGAAATAATTTCCAAGCCGAACGATAATAAGGCTCGGCTGGATTAAGAATTTTTATTGCGCCTAATTCTTATAAAATTCATTATATTATGGGTTAACGGGGGCTAACCCCTTAAGAGATTAAGAGTTTTAATGGCGATCGTCCCCCTAATTCTATAATAAGCGACTAAAATAGCCAACCCTATTGCAGATTCTGCTGCTGCAATAGTTAATATCATTATAGTAAATATTTGGCCTGTTATATTATCAATAGCAATCGAATTTATTAAAAATAAAAAGGAAATAGCCAATAACATTAATTCAATACACATTAACATAATAATTATATTGCTTCTATTTAAAACAATTCCTAAAACCCCTAATATAAATAAAATTACACCAATAGTTAAATATTCATAATACATATTTTCTCAATGAAATATATTAAGCTTGAATGTCTGAAGGGACTTGAACCCCTATAATCTATTCCGAAGATAGATATTTTACCTTTAAATTACAGACATTATAGGGTACCGGGGGCGCTTAAGTGTTCCCGGTATTTATTATTCTCAATCTAGGCCACCTAAAATTCATTCATATATTAATCCTAAAGTTAATATTATTAAAAACAATATTAATATTCAAAACCCTAATAAATCAATTTGGTTTGATGTTACGCTTCAGGGGAATAGAAATGAAATTTCTAAATCAAAAATCATAAACAATATCCCAACTAAAAAAAATCTTACAGAAAAGGGGGCTCTAGAAGATTCAAAAGGATCAAAGCCACATTCGTAAATGGATACTTTCTCACAGTCTGGTTGTTTTACCCCTACAATATAGGAGGCACCAGAAATAACAGTTGAAAGAGATACACTAAATAATAATAATAAAAATATACCTAAATAATCAGACATTTTATAATCAAAGTTGTCGACTTGTTTGGATAAAGATATCTTGTCTTTTTATTTCTGTACCCATATCATGAGTTAAAACTATTGCTCCTATCATTGCTACTAATAAAACAAAACTAGCAACTATAAATAAATAATAAAGTTCTGTATATAAAATTCTTCCTATTATTTCTATATTAGTGTATGCTGCGGTGTAATCTCAATAATTTATTCCAGCGGAATAAATAAAGGCCATAGGAGGGGTCTCCTGATGGTTTTGTCAAATTCAAATTTCAAATAAAAAAACTATACCAATTATCAATCCTGCAAGTAAATAATTTGACATATCTTCGCTTCCCCCTAAATCTGCTAAATTAAGCATCATTATGACAAATAAAAATAAAATTGCAATTGCCCCGACATAAATAATTAAAAAAATTAATGCTATAAATTCTACATTTAGAAGAATAAACAATGCGGAGGCGTTAGTGAATGCGACTATTAATCAAAGGACTGAGTGCACCGGGTTAAGAGCAGATATTACCATTATTCCAGAAAAAAGAACATTAACCCCAAATAAAAAAAATAATCCTTCCACTTTATCTCAATTCAAATAAAATAGGGACTCGTTACTCCCAAGGAGGTTTGAACTCCCATTCTAAGCTCGAAAAGCTTATGTCCTAACCATTAGACGATAGGAGCGAATAATTATTGGAATTAATTTTACGGTTGAGTTTTAATAGGTATGGGGGAGAGAAGAGGCTTGAACTCTCGGCCTCTGGTCCCACAAACCAGCGCTCTACCGCTGAGCTACTCTCACCCTTTAATTGAACGATGGACTAAGCCCGATCGATCGGGCTTTAGAAATAATTTTTTATAACATCCGTAATAATGACGGGGAAGACCCCAATTATAAAAACTAACAATACTAATGGTAATAGAACATAAAACTCGCGCCTACTTAAATCTCTAGAAAAATTTAAAGACTTAGAGGGGGTTCCAAAACAGACTCGATTATAAAGGTACATTGAATATGCTGCGGATAAAACTATGCCTAACGAAGCTAACGCGCCTACTATATAACTATATTCGAATGCTGCTAATAAAGAAAGAAATTCTCCTATAAAGTTACAACTTAAAGGGATGCCAATATTTACTAATATAAATATTAAAAATAATATACTAAATAAGGGCATAGGAATAGTAATTCCTCTATAATATTTTATAAGACGTGTATGGTGGCGTTCATATAAAAATGTAACTGCAATGAATAGGGCGGAACTTACTAAACCATGAGCTAACATTAAATAAATTGCTGCTATTAGCCCTTGTGTCGAGTGGCTAAATATTCCTAAAGTCACTAATCCCATATGAGCGACAGAAGAATAAGCAATTATTCGTTTAAAGTCTACTTGCCTACAAGTGGTTAAACTCCCATAAATTATAGCTAAAACACTAAGTGTTTGAATTAGAGGGGAAAAATATTCTGAAGCGTCAGGTAAAAGTGGTCAAGAAAATCGTAAAAAGCCATATCCCCCTAATTTTAATAAAATACCGGCCAAAATTACAGAACCGGCGACAGGGGCCTCTACATGTGCTTGTGGTAATCAAATGTGAAAGGGAATTTTTGGAATTTTTATAGCTAAACTAAAAAAGAAACCCATAAATATTAAATATTGAGTATATTTTTCAAAATTTAGACTACATAATGCTTGATAATCAGTTGTTCCTGTTAAACTATATAATGTAAAAATTCCTAGTAACATAAAAACTGAACCTATAAAGGTGTAAAAGAAAAAATAATATGCGGCTTGAACTTTTTCTTCTCGGGACCCCCAAATCCCTATAATTAGAAACATTGGTATTAAAATTCCCTCAAATAATATATAAAACCCAATTAAGTCTAATATGGTAAATACTCCTATTAATAAAATTTCTATCAAAAATAAACATAATAAAAATTCTTTAATTAAATATTTTATTGAATTTCAACTTATTAACACACAAATAGGGATTAAGAGCGCGGTCAGTATTACAAAAAAGATTGAAACCCCATCTACGCCAAAAATTATTGGTCCAAAGAGAGGCTCTATAATAATTCAATTGATTTTTTTTATAATTTGAATTTGACCTTCCCTATCAAATGAGGCCCATAATAAAATAGTAGCAGTAAGTGTAAACAAAGACCATTCTAATGCAATTTTTTTCAATTTTTCAGTTTTATCTCTTGAGGTTATTATAAGAAGAAATATCCCTATTAAAGGAAACATAAAAACCAAATTTAACATATCAGGGGAATGGGAATTGAACCCATAACCTTCTACTCCCAAAGTAGATAATCTACCAATTGATATATTCCCTGAGGGTCGTCCATAGATGATGAGAATGGGATTTGAACCCATGAGCCCCTTGGGGCTTCAGTTTAGCAAACTGTTGCTTTACCATGCTCAGCCATCCCATCTCTTGTTCTCTCAATCTGCCGGATTAGTCTATAATTAAGTTAAATTTAGCGGGCCCAACTAAGTTGGGCCTGAATTTGCTAATTTTATTTAAAGGGCAAATAATATTAGAAAGGCCATCATTAAACAAAATAACCCCATAGCTTCTGATAAAGCAAAACCTAAAATAGCATAAGTAAACAATTGTTGTTTTAAAGAGGGATTTCTGGCGTAACCTATTATAAGGTTACCAAAAACAGATCCAATTCCTGCCCCACTTCCTGCTGCACCAATAGTGGCAGCCCCTGCGCCTACAAATTTGGCCGCACTTAAAATTTCTACAGTCATTTTATGTTTTTATGGACATAGGATTTTCCAGCCAATTTTTTGAATAATTAATGGCCGCATTAAAAGTTTTCATAGTCATGGAACATTTAATGGGAATTGAACCCATAACTTCTTCCTTACAAGGGAAATGCTCTACCTTTTGAGCTATAAATGCTTCTTTTCTAACCCCGGTTAAGGGGTAGGAATGACTATTTATTAATTTAATTGTAATAATTTGTTTTCTAAATTACTTATAAATGGGAACAATAATAAAAAGTAAGAAAAATAAAAGATTGAAGCCATTTGCCCAACTAAAATATAGGGATCTTCCACGGGTTGGCCCCCAATTCATGTTAATAAGAGAAAATCTGCGATAAAAAATCAAAAGAATAATTTACTTAAGGGTCTAAAAGTTAAACCTTTTAAATAACTTTGATGTAAAAAAGGCAATAGAAATAATATTAATAAACTTGAAGCTAAGGCCAATACTCCTCCCAATTTATTAGGAATTGAACGTAATATAGCATATGCAAATAAAAAATACCACTCCGGCATAATATGAACAGGAGTCACTAAAGGGTTAGCTTGTTGAAAGTTTTCGGGGTCTCCTAACTCATAAGGACATAAAAAAACCAACACTGCCGTTATTATTATTAATATAATTGCCCCGTATAAATCTTTGAATACATAATAAGAGTGAAATGGTATTTTATCTATATCGGATCGGACTCCGATTGGGTTATTTGATCCATCTACATGTAAAACAATTAAATGAATTACGGCTAATCCAGCTAATATAAAAGGTAATAAATAATGAAGACTAAAAAATCGATTTAATGTTGCATTTGATACACTAAATCCACCTCACACCCATTTTACTATATCTTCTCCAATATAGGGGATTGCAGATAATATATTAGTAATAACCGTTGCAGCCCAAAAAGACATTTGGCCTCATGGTAAGACATATCCTATAAAAGCAGTTCCCATCATTAGTATATATATAATTATCCCTACATTCCAAACCATAGTTTTTGTATAACTACCATAATAAATTCCTCTTCCTATATGTATATATACACATAAAAAAAACATAGAAGCACCATTAGCATGTAAATATCTCAAAATAAATCCATAATTAACATCTCGAGTAATATGTGCAACAGAAGAAAAAGCCAAACTTATATCTGAACAATAATGCATAGCTAATAATACTCCTGTGATAATCTGTATAATTAAACATACTCCTAATAATGATCCGAAATTTCATAAATAACTAATATTAGAAGGGGCCGGGAGATCTATAAAAATAGTGTTTATTATTGAAAAAACAGGATTTTCTTTTCTAAAGGCTTTAATCATAATATCTTTAAAAATAACCGCTGATGGTTATCGTAATAATAAGAGTGACGGGACTTGAACCCGCAAAATTTTGATCCTAAGTCAAATGTGTTTACCTTTTCACCACACTCAAGGGATTATTCAATAATGTAAAGGAATGTAGGTTGAGATGGAATTGAACCAACTATCCTGTTGTTATGAGCAACATGCTTTGCCAAATAAGCTATCAACCTTTCATATTAATTTAGAAAAATGAGAATAATAATGAGAGGGGGATTTGAACCCCCGACAGGAATCCTACTTCATTTACAGTGAAGCGCATTAGCCACTCTGCCATCTCATTAAAGGTCAACTATTCAAAATTTAATCGGCAAGATTGGATTTGAACCAATAACCTTAGTCTTATCAAGACTAAGCTTTTCCTATTAAGCTACATGCCGATTTGTACCACTGATGAGATTTGAACTCATAATAGTCAAATTTTAAATTTGATGTGTTTACCGATTCCACCACAATGGCTTATCCGTGGGGTTAAAAGGATGGCAACCCATTTAACCCGATAAGGATACCAGATATTAATATAACAAAAGCTAAACTTAAAGGTAAATAAGATTTTCATAAAAGAGCCATTAATTGATCATATCTGATTCTAGGCAATGTCGCGCGAATTCATATAAATAAAAAAATAATAAGTGCAACTTTTATTCCTAATCAAAAGAAATCATAAGTATCATTAAAAGGAGAAAGTCATCCGCCTAAAAATAATAATACGGTAAATGTCGACATTAAAATTATATGAGCATATTCTGCTAAAAAGAATAAAGCGAAAGACATAGAAGAGTATTCGACATTAAATCCCGACACTAACTCTGATTCTCCTTCTGTTAAGTCAAAAGGTACCCGATTAGTTTCTGCTAAAGCCGAAACAAAAAACATTATTATTGCCGGGAAAAGAGGAGAAAAAAATCATATTGTGCTTTGAGCAAGGACTATTTTTGTTAGATTTAAAGAGCCGACACATAAAACTACAGAAATTATTATTAATCCAATAGAAACTTCATAACTAATCATTTGAGCTGCTGCTCTTATTGCTCCTAAAAAAGCGTATTTTGAATTACTAGCTCATCCAGACATTAATATCGCGTATACACTTATTGAGGAAACGGCAAATAAATATAAAATGCCTATTGATATGTCACTTAACATTACTCCCTGACTATAGGGGATTACAGCTCAAGCTATAAAAGCAAGAGTTAATGATAAAATAGGAGCAATAATATATAAACATATATTTGCATGATTGGGTATAATAATTTCTTTAGTAAATAACTTTAAACCATCTGCAAAAGGTTGTAATAATCCATAGATTCCTATTATATTAGGCCCTTTTCTAATTTGAATAGATCCCAAAACCTTTCGTTCGGCTAAAGTTAAAAATGCTATTGAAAGAAGCAAAGGAAGGAGGATAACAAAAATTTTTATAATAATTAAACTCATAATGCGTTAATAGGAGTTGAACCTATACTTAATAGTTTTGCAAACTATTGCAATACCAATTATGCTATAACGCCTGTATAAAGGAAAGAATGGGATTTGAACCCATGAACCCTTAAGGGGTTTCTGCTTTCAAGGCAATTGCATTAAACCACTCTGCCATCTTTCCGATTAGTTAGATGGTTAAGAATTTTCAACAAATTTATTCTTCCTTATCTTGTTTTATTATCATAAGAATAAAGATAAAGAAAGGCAAGATAGATCTACGTTAAAAGAAAAAATGAGTTTATATTTAAGTCGTTGATTATTTTCAACTAACCATAAAGATATTGGAACTCTTTATTTATTATTTGGGGTTTTTGCTGGTATGATAGGAACAGCATTTAGTATGTTAATTAGACTGGAGTTATCTGCACCAGGCTCAATGTTAGGAGACGATCATTTATATAATGTTATAGTAACGGCACATGCTTTTGTTATGATATTCTTTTTAGTAATGCCTGTTATGATAGGGGGTTTTGGTAATTGATTAGTTCCATTATATATTGGAGCACCAGATATGGCTTTCCCTCGGTTAAATAATATTAGTTTTTGATTATTACCCCCAGCACTAATTTTATTATTGGGGTCTGCTTTTATAGAACAAGGGGCCGGTACGGGTTGAACCGTCTATCCGCCATTATCAAGTATACAAACACATTCTGGGGGTTCGGTAGATATGGCAATATTTAGTCTTCATTTGGCCGGAATTTCCTCCATATTAAGCTCTATTAATTTTATAACTACAATTTTAAATATGAGGGCGCCAGGGATGACAATGGACAGATTACCTTTATTCGTTTGATCTATTTTATTAACAACAATATTATTAGTATTAGCATTGCCCGTTTTAGCTGGAGCAATTACTATGCTTTTAACCGATAGAAATTTTAACACAACATTTTTTGATCCAGCAGGCGGGGGGGACCCAATTTTATATCAACATTTATTTTGATTTTTTGGGCACCCAGAAGTATATATTTTAATTTTACCAGGATTTGGTATTGTCTCACAAATTGTACCCACATTTGCGGCTAAAAAACAAATATTTGGTTATTTGGGTATGGTTTATGCCATGGCATCCATTGGGATATTAGGGTTTATCGTATGGGCCCATCATATGTTTACAGTTGGAATGGATGTAGACACACGTGCTTATTTTACAGCAGCCACAATGATAATAGCAGTTCCAACAGGTATAAAAATATTTAGTTGAATTGCTACAATTTTCGGGGGTTATATCCGATTAGATACGCCAATGTTATGAGCAATTGGTTTTATCTTTTTATTTACTATTGGAGGTTTAACTGGTATTGTTTTAGCAAACAGTTCATTAGATGTCGTATTACACGACACATACTATGTGGTTGCACATTTCCATTATGTTTTATCAATGGGCGCGATTTTTGCTATATTTGGGGGATTTTATTATTGATTTGGTAAAATCTCAGGATATTGTTATAATGAAATATATGGAAAAATACATTTTTGATTGATGTTTATTGGGGTAAATCTAACTTTTTTTCCACAACATTTTTTAGGGTTAGCTGGGTTCCCAAGACGATACTCTGATTATGCAGACAGTTTTGCAGGATGAAACCAAGTTAGTTCTTTAGGCTCAGTAATCTCAATTATAGCAATTGTTTGGTTTTTATATATTCTATATGATACATATTGTCAAGAAGTAAAATTTGTAGGGTGAATGGAAAATAGTGGGCATCAGGCCTCTTTAGAGTGAATACATGACTCTCCACCTGCTCATCACACATATAACGAACTACCTTTTGTTTGCATTTTTTATAATTTGGATAAGCCCAGCCTTAATTAAACTTGGTGGGCTATCCATTATAATAAGAAAATATGATACATATAAAGTTTTTATCTTTAGGTGCTCTTTGTGACGCCCCGGAGCCTTGACAACTTGGTTTCCAAGATGCCGCTAGCCCAATAATGGAAAATATTATCTTTCTTCACGACCAAATTATGTTTATTTTAATTATAATAATAATTACGGTTTTATGATTAATTATAAGAAGTCTAACAACCAAACATTATCATCGTTATTTAACAGACGGGACATTAATTGAAGTAATTTGAACACTAATACCGGCTGGTATTTTAGTTTTTATTGCATTCCCTTCTTTAAAATTATTATATTTAATGGACGAAGTTATTGATCCAGCTTTAACAATTAAGGCGATCGGACATCAATGATATTGATCTTATGAATATTCAGATTACGGAACAGACACTATAGAATTTGATTCGTATATGATTCCAACTTCTGATTTAAACACTGGCGATTTAAGATTATTAGAAGTAGATAATAGAATAGTCGTACCTATCCAAACCCAAGTCCGAGTTCTGGTAACAGGGGCAGACGTATTACATGCATTTACAGTTCCATCTTTATCTATAAAAATTGATGCAGTTCCTGGTCGATTAAATCAAACAAGTTTTTTAATAAAACGACCCGGAGTATTTTATGGTCAATGTTCGGAAATATGTGGTGCCAATCACTCCTTTATGCCGATTGTTATAGAGGCAGTTTCTTTAGACAAATATATAAATTGAATTGCTGCNCAAACCGAATAACTTAATATGGAAAAGGGCTAATTTGGATTCTAACTCGAGCCTAACCTGGATTAAAATTAATCTTAACTCATAAGATAAGTCCGATAGTCCATGGTTGGGATTCAAGAGCCCGAATGGTGTGAAACTCATGTGGTAGAGTAATAGGCTTTTAACCTGATAGTTGTTGGTTCGAATCCAATCACACCATCATGCCACAACTAGATTTAACAAGTTTTTTAACACAATATACTTGAGTTTTAATTACTTTGTTTATTTTATTTTCCATTTTGGTTTCTTCAATATTACCTAAAATTCAACAACAATTAGCGGTTCGGTCTAAGCCCTATAGCCCGTCTCTTAATCTTGTGAGTTGAGAAGAAGCAAATGCGCAATTCAATATATTTAAACGACTTTTTTTACATAAACAAGATACACAATGTTAGCTGCCTATTTTGATCAATTTAATATAATAAGATTAATAACAATACAAGCCCTTTTTGAGGATTGACCCATAACCTTTACTAATTCTTCAATGATGATGGTAATTGCGATTATGGCCATTTTATTGTTATTAAAAGGAGATTGATTAATTCCACGTAGATGACAAATTTTAATGGAAATAATTTATTTAAATATACGCTCAGTTGTTAGAGATAATTTAGGAGCACCAGGGGAAAAATATTTTCCTCTTGTTTTAAGTCTTTTTCTCTATATAGGTATGTTAAACATATTGGGTTTATTTCCCTATATATTTACCCCAACAGTACATATAGTAATAACTTTTGGGTTGTCATTATCTATATTAATCGGAGTTATATTATTAGGTATAATAAAATTTAAATGAAATTTTTTAAGTATTTTTATGCCAGGCGGGGCCCCTTTAGCTTTGGCTTTTATACTTGTCCCTATTGAAACGCTTAGTTATTTATCCCGGGCTCTTTCATTAGGATTAAGATTAGCGGCCAATTTAACAGCAGGCCATTTATTATTTGCGATCATTTCAGGTTTTACTTTTACCATGTTAGCCAATGGCCTATTTGTATTAAGTTTATTCCCTATGTTAGTTATGTTATTTATTACTATATTAGAAATGGCCGTAGCAATAATTCAGGCCTATGTATTTAGTCTACTTACGACAATTTACTTAAGTGATACTATTGTATTACATTAACCCAACGGGGCGGTTGGGTCGAATAGTCTAAAGCCCGATCGATCGGGCTTAGTCCAAATCTATAGCNCAAGAGGTAGAGCATTTCCCTTCTAAGGAAGAGGTTGTAGGTTCAAATCCTACTGGGTTGAATTTGAAGATATTATGATACAACACTCTTATCATCCATATCATTTAGNGGACCCAAGCCCTTGACCATATATTGGCGCTTGTGGTGCTTTTTTTACTACAGTTGGGGCCGTGATGTATTTTCATTATAGTCAAAGTTGAGTTTTAATCTTAGGCCTGATGACATTAACTTTTACTATGATNGTTTGATGGCGAGACGTGATTAGAGAGTCGACATTTCAAGGCCATCATACGTTAATTGTTAAACAAGGATTAAAATATGGTATGATTTTATTTATTATATCAGAAGTTTTTTTATTTGTTTCTTTATTTTGAGCGTTTTTTCATAGCAGTTTAGCTCCCACAATTGAAGTAGGGGCCATATGACCTCCACGAGGAGTTTATCCCTTAAATCCTTTTTCCGTTCCACTATTAAATACTGCTGTTTTACTTAGTTCTGGCGCAACTGTTACTTGAGCCCACCATGCAATAATTAGTGGGGAAAGAAAAGAGGCGATAATAGGGCTTACTATAACAGTATTATTAGGAATTATTTTTACCGCATTACAAGCGATGGAATATTATGAAGCCCCCTTTACAATCTCAGATTCTGTTTATGGAACAACCTTTTTTATAACAACAGGAGCACATGGAGCCCACGTTTTAATTGGAAGTTCTTTTTTATTGGTATGTCTTTTTAGACTAATAAATCATCAGTTTACCAGACATCACCATTTTGGTTTTGAAGCAGCAGCATGGTATTGACACTTTGTTGATGTAGTATGATTATATCTTTTTATTTTTATGNATTGATGAGGGTCATAATATTCCAGCCGAGCTCAACTGTCAAGGAATTTTCCTGACAGTTTTTTAGGGGTTAGCCAAATGGTATGGCGTTAAGTTTTGGTCTTAAAGTTGCAGGTTCGACTCCTGCACCCCTATAATTTTCTATTCGAATAGTCAACAAACGAGAATATATTAATGAGTAAGCAAAATTAGAAGATTAAGTTAATGGTAAACTGAAAGCCTTCAAAGTTTTTAATGTTGGTTCAAGCCCAACATCTTCTGTCAACCACGAATCAACTCGGTTAGGTTCTATTTAATCTTTGGGTTTATTGTAGAGTAAACTAATGGCTAGTTACCAGACTCATTATCTGGGTATATGGGTTCGACTCCTATCTCTACTTATTTAAGAATCTCCTCGTCGCATATGGAAAAGAAAAGATAAAATGTTTGAGATATACAATATAATTTTATATCCAGAAATTTTATTAAGCATAATTATATTAGGATTAGTAATTTATGGTATTAAATTGTCTACTTTCAAAGTATCAATCAGTTTTTTATTCATAGTTGGTGTATTAGTTTGTTTCCACCCCTCAAACAACATATTTAATTTTCAGGCATTTGATGCCCTTCAGTTATCTAATGGTCTTTTGAGTATCAATAATTGAATGGTCATAATAAAATTAATAATAATAATTGGCTCAATTTCTATCTTATTAATAAGCTCTTTAGAAGATAAAACATCTCCTGTTTTAATATTAATTGTTACTCTTAGTTCTTTACTTTTAGTGTCCTCTATAAACTGACTTTCTTTATATTTAACATTAGAATTACAAACATTATCTTTATTTATTTTAGTAGCCTTAAAAAGAGATAGTGCTTATGGTACAGAAGCAGGCTTAAAATTTTTTGTGTTGGGGGCACTTTCTTCCGGCTTATTTTTATTTGGTTGCGCATTATTATATGGATTAACAGGAGAAACAAGCATACAAGGGATTTCCCAGGGGGCAAATATAATAAATTATGAAGAAAATTTATTATTATTAAGCGGAGAGGTTGGGAAAATTTTTATAACAATTTCCTTATTATTCAAATTATCTGCAGCTCCTTTCCATATGTGAGCCCCCGATGTATATGAAGGGGCCCCCGTTACCATTACAGCCCTATTAGCTACTATCCCGAAAATAGCAGGATTTGCTATTTTAGTTCAAATTGGACCTATAGTAAATATAATATTAATTTGTGCGGTTCTCTCCATAATTTATGGATCTATTGGGGCATTAAATCAAACCAAAATAATGCGATTATTTGCTTATAGTGGAATAAGTCATATAGGGTTTATTTTATTCGGAATAGCAATCGGATCTTTTGAGGGTTTACAAGCAAGCCTAATTTATATGATAATTTATATTCTCATGTCAATTTGTAGCTTTTCAATTATCTTATCTTTAAACCTTTATAAAGGACTTTTAGTAGAATTAGGGGGGCTATCTAGAGATAATCCAGTTTTATCTATTACTTTAACTTTAACTTTTTTATCTATAGCCGGAATTCCGCCTTTAGCTGGATTTTTTAGTAAATGATTAATATTATTATCGGGCATATCTGCGGGTTATTATTTAATTTCTCTAATAATTGTAATTTGTTCAGTAATAGCAGGGGTTTATTATGTTAGAATAGTTAAAATAATAAAATTTCAAACAGGCTACCCCCTACTAATTTGACAAAAAGTGTTGAATAAAAGAAAAGATCAACTAGATTTTAAAAAATCTTTATTAATTGGTGTTTCTTTCTTTTTTATTTTATTTCTTATGATTTATCCTAACTNCTTACTTCAATTAACATATGATGCAACAATAAGCATATATTAAATAGAGTAAGAAGTTGATTTATTAATTGGTCGTGGCCAACCTTTTTTGAGTTGGCTCCCTATCGGGTTTATGATATTCCTTTAATACTCATAATTAAAGAAAATATGTATATATTAATACTTTTTTTGCCTCTATTAAGTGCTTTTATTTCGGGCTTATTTGGGAGAAAAATTGGAGCAAAGGGAGCCGGGATATTTACATCTAGTTGCATAACATTGACAATTATTATTTCTTGTTTTATTTTTTATGAAACAACATTAAGTTTGTCTACCACATATTTAAAATTGTGAAGGTGGGTTGATTCTGATTTATTGTCTACTGATTTTGGCTTACAATTTGATAGTTTAACTGCAATAATGTTAATTGTTATAACAAGCGTGTCTGCCTTGGTGCATATCTATTCAACTGGTTATATGGCAGGGGACCCCCACGTCCCAAGATTTATGAGTTATTTGTCTCTATTTACTTTTTTAATGATAGTTTTAGTTACTAGCGATAATTATATTCAATTATTTATTGGGTGAGAGGGTGTCGGGTTGTGTTCTTATTTATTAATTAATTTTTGATTTACTAGAATAAAAGCGAATAGAGCCGCAATTAAAGCAATGCTAGTTAATCGGGTAGGAGACATAGGGTTAGTTTTAGCGATGATAATGTTAATAAAGGAATTTGGGACATTAGAATTTTCTGTTATTAATGGAATTCTTATTGGTCCAATTAATAATATAAATTTAACTATAATATGTTTATTATTATTTCTTGGCGCTATTGGTAAATCAGCACAATTGGGATTACATACCTGATTACCGGATGCAATGGAGGGCCCAACTCCCGTTTCTGCTTTGATACATGCGGCCACGATGGTAACCGCGGGGGTGTTTTTAATCATCAGGTCTGCCCCGCTTTTTGAAAAAACGCCTTTAACGTTAATTTTTGTTACAATTATGGGGGCGCTTACGGCTTTTTTTGCTGCGACTAGCGGGTTAGTTCAAAATGATTTAAAAAAAGTCATTGCTTATTCAACTTGTAGTCAATTGGGCTATATGGTTATGGTTTGTGGGATATCTAATTATTCAATTAGTCTTTTCCATCTAATGAATCATGCGTTTTTTAAAGCACTTTTATTTTTAAGTGCCGGATCTGTAATACATGCTGTAAATGACGAACAAGATTTGCGAAAAATGGGGGGGCTCTTAAAATCAATACCCTTAACTTATGTTATGGTTTTAATCGGTTCTTTATCTTTAATGGGGTTTCCTTACTTAACGGGTTTTTATTCAAAAGACTTAATATTAGAATTACTTTTTGATAAATATTATATAGCCTTTGCTTATTGGTTAGGAAGTATCTCTGCTTTATTAACTGCCTTTTACTCTATAAGGCTAATCTATTTTACTTTTTTAACTAACCCTAATTCTAAAAAAGAGGTTCTGATAAATGCACACGAGTCTTCTTTAAATATTCTTTTCCCCTTATTTTTTTTAGCTTTAGGAAGTATTTTTGTTGGTTATTTAACTAAAGAAATAATCTTATCAAATATAATTCACCCTATAATCCCAAATTATATAAAAATATTACCAGTTATTTTAAGTTTATCTGGTGGATTTTGCGCTTTGTTATTATATAACAGACTTTGGGGCTATTATGTTTTAATAGGGGCACAGGGGGAGACTTTTTATAATAAAGGCATTTATCATTCTATGTATACCTTTTTAAATTCTGCTTGACAATTTAATTATATAATTAATCATTTTATTATAGTCAATGTATGAAAATTTGGTCATTTAATTTCTTATAAAGTAATAGATAGGGGCTTATTAGAAATCTTAGGACCAAGAGGGATTTCATCTGTGATTATAAATATAACACAAAAAATTAGTAATTTACAATCGGGTATGGTATTTAATTATGCGCTAATCATGATAATCTTTACAACTTTATTTATTTCCGGGGTTGTATAAACCCCTTGGGGGTTTTAGCTCAATAGGTAGAGCATAGGCTTTGCAAGCATATGGTTACAGGTTCGAGACCTGTAGACTCCACCAAAAGCTTAAGGTTTAAATTTTATTCCTATGGATAATCCGGTGATATAGTTTAAAAGGTAAAACAATTATCTCATACGTAATAAGATAGAGGTTCAATNCCTCTTTTCACCTAATAAAAGGCGCAGGTAGCTCAATAGGTAGAGCAAAACACTGAAAATGTTTAGGTTGTTGGTTCAAATCCAATCTTGAGCAATTCCCTTGATTTTGGGGAAAATAAAAAGCGTGCGGTACTTATCATACATGCTAAGGATAGAATTTATTGAATGATATATTCATTGGGGAATTTTGAATTGTATATTCGATGTTGTCCTGGACAGGTGAGTAATATTCTGGAACTAACCGAGCCCTCGCGGGGGTTTGATAGGCCGGAATCGTATTAGGTTGAAGGAGAAATAATAACCTCCTTGCCGAAAATGCGTAGCCGAAAGGCCACACTTTCACTGAAATAAGGGGAAGACTCATAAAGAGGCAGCAGTAGAGAATCTTGTGCAATATATGAAAGTATGACACAGAGATATCGCATATATGGGCTGTCTAATATACGTGCCAGCAGATGCGGTTATACGTAAGGCCTAAGTTTTTATTGTAAAACAGGTGTAAAGGGTGTGTAGGTGATTAATAATTTAGAGTTAAAAAAAAGTAGATAGAACTTTTATGTANCGGTAGAATGTTTTAATATAAAATGGAATACCAAAGGCGAAAGTAGTCTACTAGCTTTAACTGACACTGAGACACGAAAGCATGGGGAGCTAATAGGATTAGATACCCTAGTCGTCCATGCTGTAAACGATGAATATTAGATATATAGAAAATGTGTCTTGAAAAACTTCCAAATTCCACCTGAAGAGTACGATTGCAAGATTAAAATTCAAAAAATTTGGCGGTTCACTATTCCAATTAGAGGAGCGTGTAGTTTAATTCGATGTTACACGAGAAACCTTACCAAAACTCGAACCCTAACCGGAGAATAAAGATTAAAATAAATCCAAGTTAGGCCAGGTATTGCATGGCCGTCGTCAGTTCGTGTTGTGAGAGAAATAAAACGGACTTAACCCTTTAATGTAAGTCGGTATATTATTAATAATTAAATTTAAAGGACGACGTCAGGCCCTTATGATCTCTATGTTTTGGGCAGCGTATGCGCTACAGTGTTTTAGATAAAGGGGGGGATAAAAAGGAAATAAAACTTTAAAATATTACTCGAAAAGAAAATTGAAATAATTTCTTGAAGTTGGATTTAATAGTAATCGAAAAGTAGAGCGTTTCGGTGAATATGGCCCTAGTGTTCGTACAAATCGCCCGTCAACTCTGCCTAGTAAAAAAGCTCAAAGTATAAAAAGAAGCTATAATCTAATAGCCCGTATAATAAAATAAATTATCGGCACTTGGAAAGTCATTATTTTAGTCGGATTTAATATTACAGTAATTTTATAAGGCTGAGTAAGTCGTAACACAGCGAGGGTATTGGAAGATGTCCTCGGACTTATGTACACATAGTTTAATTGGTAAAATATTTGACTTCCAATCAATTGATGCGGGCTCAAGTCCCGCTGTGTGCACTAACCGAACTCAGTTATGCAGGCTAGGTTTAATTTTATCAGGTGTTTAGCTCAGTTGGCAGAGCTTTGTGTTTACACCACGAGGGTCGAAAGTTCAATTCTTTCAACACCTA